GCTAGCGTAGCTTAAACCTAAAGCATAACACTGAAAATGTTAGGACGAACCCTAGAAAGTTCCGCAAGCACAAAGGCTTGGTCCTGACTTTACTATCAGCTTTAGCCTAACTTATACATGCAAGTATCCGCACCCCTGTGAGAATGCCCTCAATCCCCTGTCCGAGGAAGAGGAGCAGGCATCAGGCACAAACCACTTAGCCCAAAACGCCTTGCTATGCCACACCCCCAAGGGAATTCAGCAGTAATAAACATTAAGCCATAAGTGTAAACTTGACTTAGTCAGGGCTACATTGGGGCCGGTAAAATTCGTGCCAGCCACCGCGGTTATACGAAAGACCCTAGTTGATAGACACGGCGTAAAGCGTGGTTAAGGAAATAAAAAATAAAGCTAAAGACCCTCTAAGCCGTCATACGCACCCCGAGGCATACGAAAACCAAGCACGAAAGTAGCTTTAAAAAAGACACACCTAATCCCACGAAAACTAAGAAACAAACTGGGATTAGATACCCCACTATGCTTAGCCCTAAACCAAGATAATCAACTACATACACATCCGCCAGGGTACTACAAGCTACAGCTTAAAACCCAAAGGACTTGGCGGTGCCTCAGATCCACCTAGAGGAGCCTGTTCTAGAACCGATAATCCCCGTTAAACCTCACCACTTCTTGTTCCCGCCGCCTATATACCGCCGCCGTCAGCTTACCCTGTAAAGGCACAACAGCAAGCAAAATAGGTTCACCCAAAAACGTCAGGTCGAGGTGTAGCGTACGAGGTGGATAGAAATGGGCTACATTTTCTACAACAGAACATACGGAAGGCACCTTGAAACACGTACCCAAAGGTGGATTTAGTAGTAAAAAGCAAATAGAGCGTTCTTTTGAATTAGGCTCTGAGGCGCGCACACACCGCCCGTCACTCTCCCCCACACCCCCCCCCCACCAATCCATAATAACATCAACCAACACCACGGGGAGGCAAGTCGTAACATGGTAAGTGTACCGGAAGGTGTACTTGGAATAATCAGGACGTGGCTAAGACAGTCAAAGCATCTCCCTTACACCGAGAAAACATCCATGCAAATCGGATCGCCCTGAGCCATACAGCTAGCCCAAGTACCCAAATAACACACAATATTAATAAAAACCCCATAAACTACCACAACATAAACTAAAACATTTTACCGCCCGAGTATGTGAGACAGAAAAGGCACCACTTTATGAGCCATAGAAATAGTACCGCAAGGGAACGCTGAAAGAGAAATGAAACAAATCATCAAAGCACAACAAAGCAAAGATTAAAACTTGTACCTTTCGCATCATGATTTAGCCAGCCCCACTGAGCAAAGTGAATTTTAGTTCAAAGCCCCGAAACTAAGTGAGCTACCCCGAGACAGCCTATTACCAGGGCCAACCCGTCTCTGTGGCAAAAGAGTGGGAAGATCTCCGGGTAGAGGCGATAAACCTACCGAACTTAGTTATAGCTGGTTGCCTAAAAAATGAATAGAAGTTCAGCCTCACACTCCTTAACTCAAAACCTATAATTAAATGAACCAAAGAAACATGTGAGAGTTATTCATAAGGGGTACAGCCCTTAAGAAACAGAATACAACCTCACCAGGAGGTTAAAGATTACATTAAACAAGACATACTGCTCCAGTGGGCCTAAAAGCAGCCACCTAAACAGAAAGCGTTAAAGCTCCGGCAGAACAAATTCCACTATTTAAATATTAAATCTAAAACCCCTAACACCATTAGGCTACCCCATGCCCGCATGGGAGCAATACTGCTAAAATGAGTAATAAGAAGAAACTTTCTTCTCCAGGCCCACGTATATACTAGATCGGAAACCCCACTAGTAATTATCGAACCCAACCCAAGAGGGAAATGTGATAATATAAAATATCAAGAAACGCCCACATAACCCAATCGTTAACCCCACACCGGAAAGCCAATATAAGGAAAGACCAAAAAAAAGGGAAGGAACTCGGCAAACAACCAAGCCTCGCCTGTTTACCAAAAACATCGCCTCCTGCAAAATCAATGTATAGGAGGTCCTACCTGCCCAGTGACAAATTTTTAAACGGCCGCGGTATTTTGACCGTGCGAAGGTAGCGCAATCACTTGTCTTTTAAATGAGGACCTGTATGAATGGTGAAACGAGGGCTTAGCTGTCTCCCCTTTCAAGTCAATGAAATTGATCTGCCCGTGCAGAAGCGGACATAAAAATACAAGACGAGAAGACCCTTTGGAGCTTAAGACATGAGATCACCTATGTCAAGGACCCAACACTAGTCAAACTAAATAACAATTGATCTTAATCTTCGGTTGGGGCGACCACGGGAGAAAATAAAGCTCCCATGCGGACTGGGATAACCCCCTAAAATCAAGAGAGACACCTCTAAATAACAGAACTTCTGACCATGGAGATCCGGCTATCTGCCGACCAACGAACCAAGTTACCCCAGGGATAACAGCGCAATCCCCTTCCAGAGTCCATATCGACAAGGGGGTTTACGACCTCGATGTTGGATCAGGACATCCTAATGGTGTAGCCGCTATTAAGGGTTCGTTTGTTCAACGATTAAAGTCCTACGTGATCTGAGTTCAGACCGGAGCAATCCAGGTCAGTTTCTATCTGTAATGCCACTATTCCTAGTACGAAAGGACCGGAATGAGAGGGGCCCATGTCACTAAACACGCCCCACCACAACTTAATGTAATCAACTAAATTAAATAAAAGGAGGGCACAAACCCAAATCAAGATAAGATTATTAAGATGGCAGAGCCCGGTAACTGCAAAAGGCCTAAGCCCTTTCTCCCGAGGGTTCAAATCCCCCTCTTAATTATGATGACCCCACTAATCACCCACCTAATTAACCCCCTAACCCACATTATACCAGTACTACTAGCAGTAGCCTTCCTAACCCTAATCGAACGAAAAGTCCTAGGATATATACAACTACGAAAAGGCCCAAACGTCGTCGGACCATATGGACTCCTACAACCCATCGCAGACGGTATCAAACTATTCATCAAAGAACCCATCCGCCCAGCTACCTCCTCCCCCTTCCTATTTCTCATCACCCCTATAATAGCCCTAACACTAGCCATATTACTATGAACCCCTATACCCATTCCCTACCCCCTAACAGAACTAAATCTAGGCATATTATTTATTTTAGCCCTATCCAGCCTAGCAGTGTATTCAATCCTAGGGTCGGGCTGAGCCTCAAACTCAAAATACGCACTAATTGGAGCCTTACGAGCCGTCGCACAAACCATCTCCTATGAAGTTAGCCTTGGACTAATCTTATTATCCGTAATTATCCTGACCGGAGGCTTTACCCTACAAACATTTAACACAGCCCAAGAAACAACCTGATTAATTCTACCAACCTGACCTTTAGCCGCCATATGGTATATCTCAACACTAGCAGAAACAAACCGAGCCCCCTTCGACCTAACAGAGGGGGAATCAGAATTGGTTTCAGGTTTCAATGTAGAATATGCCGGAGGCCCATTTGCCCTATTCTTCCTAGCCGAATACGCCAACATTCTACTAATAAACACACTATCAACAATCCTATTTATAGGTACCACCCACACCCCCACTATCCCAGAAATTACCTCAACAGCTACCATAACAAAAGCTGCTTTACTGTCTATACTATTTTTATGAATCCGTGCCTCATACCCACGATTCCGATATGACCAACTAATACATTTAGTGTGAAAAAACTTCCTACCTCTAACTCTAGCCTTAATTCTATGACACACCTCCCTGCCCATCGCACTAAATGGACTACCACCCCAACTATAGTCAAAGGAGCCGTGCCTGAATGCCTAAGGACCACTTTGATAGAGTGACCAACGGAGGTTAAAATCCCCCCAGCTCCTTAGAAAGAAGGGACTCGAACCCATATCGCGGAGATCAAAACTCCAAGTGCTCCCCTTACACCACTTTCTAGTAAGATCAGCTAAAATAAAGCTTTTGGGCCCATACCCCAAAAATGTAGGCTAGAATCCTTCTCTTACCAATGAGTCCATACACCACCACAATCATACTGTCCAGCCTGAGCCTAGGCACAACCCTAACATTCATAACCTCCCACTGACTACTAGCATGAATAGGTCTTGAAATTAATACACTAGCAATCCTACCCCTCATAACCCAACATCACCACCCACGAGCAGTAGAAGCTGCCACCAAATACTTTCTAGTACAAGCCACTGCTGCAGCAACAATTCTATTCGCAAGTACTATCAATGCCTGAACCACAGGAGAATGAAACATCCACTGCCTATCAAACCCAATTGCCACTACCCTTATTACTATAGCACTAGCACTAAAAGTAGGACTAGCCCCCATACACTTCTGAATGCCCCCTATTATACAAGGACTAGACCTGACTACTGGACTTATTATAGCTACATGACAAAAACTAGCACCATTCGCATTAATTATCCAAATAGCCCCATTCACTCACCCCCAACTACCCATGGCCCTAGGACTCCTATCTGTCATTATTGGGGGGTGGGGGGGCCTAAATCAAACACAACTACGAAAGATCATGGCATATTCATCAATCGCCCACCTAGGATGAATAATTATAATAACACAACTTAAACCACAACTAACTATCCTAGCCCTCTCCACATACATTATTATAACATCAGCAACCTTCCTGACCCTAAAAATAACATCCTCAATAAAAATCAACACACTCGCAATAGCCTGAACCAAAATACCCATCATCACAGCCACCACTGCTTTAACACTACTATCTCTAGGCGGACTCCCACCACTAACAGGATTCATACCAAAATGACTAATTCTACAAGAACTCAATATGCAAAAACTCCCCCTAACAGCTACCCTAATAACACTTGGCGCACTACTCAGCCTATATTTCTACCTACGACTATGCTACTCCATAACCCTAACAATTGCCCCCAACACAAACAACTCTTTAACCCCTTGACGATTACAAAATACACAAAACACCACCCCCCTGGCCATTTCTACAACCTCCGCCCTACTAATGCTACCCCTCACCCCCCTGGCCCAAGCACTAATAAACTAGAGACTTAGGATAACACAGACCAAAAGCCTTCAAAGCTTTAAGCAGGAGTCAAAATCTCCTAGTCCCTGTATAAGACTTGCAGGACCCTACCCCACATCTTCTGAATGCAACTCAGACACTTTAATTAAGCTAAAGCCCTCCTAGATGAGAAGGCCTCGATCCTACAAACCCCTAGTTAACAGCTAGGTACTCAAACCAGCGAGCATTCATCTACTTCCCCCGCCTCCCCTCAAAAAGGCGGGGAAAGCCCCGGCAGGAAATTAGCCGGCTACTTCGGATTTGCAATCCGAAATGTTAAACACCACGGAGCTTGATAAGAAAAGGAATTAAACCCTTGTTTGTGGGGCTACAACCCACCGCCTGAACTCTCGGCCATCCTACCTGTGACGATCACACGCTGATTTTTCTCAACCAACCATAAAGACATTGGCACCCTTTATCTAGTATTTGGTGCTTGAGCCGGAATAGTTGGCACAGCCCTTAGCCTCCTGATTCGAGCAGAGCTAGCCCAACCTGGCACCCTTTTAGGCGACGATCAAATCTATAATGTTATCGTTACTGCCCATGCCTTCGTCATAATTTTCTTTATAGTAATACCAATTATAATCGGGGGCTTTGGAAATTGACTTGTACCCCTAATAATTGGAGCCCCAGATATAGCATTCCCCCGAATAAATAACATAAGCTTCTGACTTCTACCCCCCTCTTTACTACTTCTGCTTGCCTCTTCTGGAGTAGAAGCGGGCGCAGGAACAGGATGAACTGTTTATCCCCCCCTCGCCGGAAACTTAGCACATGCAGGAGCCTCCGTAGATCTAACTATCTTTTCCCTTCATCTTGCGGGAATTTCATCTATTCTCGGAGCCATTAACTTTATCACAACAATTATCAATATAAAGCCCCCAGCAATTTCACAATACCAAACACCCCTATTTGTTTGAGCTGTCCTAATTACAGCGGTATTACTACTACTTTCCTTGCCAGTTCTGGCCGCTGGTATTACAATACTTTTAACCGACCGAAACCTGAACACTACCTTCTTTGACCCCGCAGGAGGGGGAGACCCAATTCTCTATCAACACCTATTCTGATTTTTTGGCCACCCAGAAGTATACATTTTAATCCTGCCAGGATTTGGAATAATCTCCCACATCGTAGCCTATTACGCCGGGAAAAAAGAACCCTTTGGATACATAGGTATGGTATGAGCCATAATAGCCATTGGCCTGCTAGGGTTTATTGTCTGAGCCCACCACATATTCACAGTAGGAATAGACGTAGATACCCGAGCATACTTTACATCTGCAACAATAATCATCGCGATCCCAACAGGCGTAAAAGTATTTAGCTGACTTGCAACACTACACGGAGGATCCATTAAATGAGAAACCCCCATACTGTGGGCCCTAGGTTTTATCTTTTTATTCACTGTGGGGGGTTTAACTGGAATTGTTCTGGCCAACTCATCCCTAGACATTGTTCTACACGACACCTACTACGTAGTTGCCCACTTCCACTATGTCCTATCAATAGGAGCAGTATTTGCCATTATAGGCGCATTCGTACACTGATTTCCCCTATTTACAGGATATACAATACACGACACATGAACAAAAATCCACTTTGGCACAATATTTGCAGGTGTAAACCTTACCTTCTTCCCACAACACTTCCTAGGACTAGCAGGCATACCACGACGATACTCAGATTACCCTGATGCCTACTCACTATGAAATATTATCTCATCAATTGGCTCTCTTATTTCCCTAGTAGCAGTCGTAATATTCCTATATATCTTATGAGAAGCTTTCACTGCTAAACGAGAAGTACTTTCCGTAAAACTTGCCCCCACAAATGTAGAATGACTACACGGATGCCCACCCCCTTACCACACATTTGAAGAACCCGCCTTCGTACAAGTACAAATAAGTTAACGAGAAAAGAGGGAATTGAACCCCCATAAACTGGTTTCAAGCCAGCCACATAACCACTCTGCCACTTTCTTCATAAGATGTTAGTAAAACATATTACATCGCCTTGTCGAGACAAAATTGTAGGTTTAAACCCTGCACATCTTAAGCTTCACAGCTTAATGGCACACCCCACTCAACTAGGATTCCAAGACGCAGCCTCCCCTGTAATAGAAGAACTTCTACACTTCCACGACCATGCCTTAATAATTGTTTTCCTAATCAGCACCCTAGTACTATACATTATTGTTGTAATAGTTACCACCAAACTTACTAACAAATATATTTTAGACTCACAAGAAATTGAAATCGTATGAACTATTTTACCAGCAATCATTCTTGTATTAATCGCCCTACCATCACTACGAATCCTCTACCTAATGGACGAAGTTAACGACCCACACCTTACCGTAAAAGCCATGGGCCATCAATGATACTGAAGCTACGAATACACTGACTACGAAAATTTAGCCTTCGACTCTTATATAGTCCCAACACAAGACCTACTACCAGGCCAATTCCGACTACTAGAAACAGACCACCGAATAGTGATTCCAATGGAATCCCCCATTCGAGTATTAATCTCAGCTGAAGATGTATTACACTCCTGAGCTGTACCAGCATTGGGGATTAAAATAGACGCCGTCCCAGGACGGCTAAACCAAACATCCTTCATCACCTCTCGACCCGGTGTATTCTACGGACAATGTTCCGAAATCTGTGGGGCCAACCACAGCTTTATACCCGTAGTTGTAGAAGCTGTACCTTTAGAATACTTTGAAAACTGGTCCTCAATTATACTTGAAGAAGCCTCATCGGAAAGCTAAACCAGGGACTAGCGTTAGCCTTTTAAGCTAAAGAATGGTGACTCCCCGCCACCTCCAATGACATGCCACAATTAAACCCCACCCCATGATTTGCAATCCTTGTATTCTCATGATTAATCTTCCTAACGGTACTCCCCAAAAAAGTATTAAATCACACATTTCCGAATGGAATTACAACCACTGACACCAAAAAACTTAAATCAAACACCTGAAACTGACCATGGCACTAAACCTATTTGACCAATTCATAAGCCCCACACACCTGGGAATCCCCCTAATTACTATTGCACTCACATTACCATGAATCCTCTTTCCCACCCCCACCAGTCAATACCAAAACAACCGACTCATCTCCGTACAAAACTGACTTATTAAATCATTTATGCGACAACTACTCACACCACTAAACCAAAGCGGACATAAATGAGCTATAATCCTCACCTCCCTAATAATATTTATTCTCACACTTAATGTCCTAGGTCTACTCCCCTACACATTTACACCTACAACTCAACTATCATTAAACATAGGCCTAGCCATCCCACTCTGACTATCAACTGTACTTATTGGCCTACGAAACCAGCCCACAGCGGCCCTAGGCCATCTCCTACCAGAAGGAACTCCAATTCCACTAATCCCAATCTTAATCATTATCGAAACAATCAGCCTATTTATTCGACCCCTGGCCCTAGGAGTGCGACTGACAGCCAACCTAACAGCTGGACACCTACTAATTCAACTAATCTCTACCGCAACTATTACACTCCTCCCAGCAATAATAGTAATGGCAGTACTCACCACTACTCTACTAGTACTCCTAACACTACTAGAAATTGCAGTAGCTATCATCCAGGCCTACGTATTCATCCTACTATTAAGCCTCTACCTACAAGAAAACGTATAATGACTCACCAAGCACATGCATATCATATGGTAGACCCCAGTCCATGACCGTTAACCGGCGCAGTAGCTGCCCTCTTAATAACATCAGGCCTAGCAGTCTGATTTCACTTCCACTCAACAACACTAATATCCCTAGGCCTAATACTACTGATATTAACAATATATCAGTGATGACGAGACATTGTACGAGAAGCTACATTTCAGGGCCACCACACCCCCCCCGTACAAAAAGGTTTACGATATGGTATAATCCTTTTCATCACCTCCGAAGTCTTCTTCTTCCTAGGATTCTTTTGAGCCTTTTACCACTCCAGCCTTGCCCCTACCCCCGAGCTAGGTGGATATTGACCTCCCGCTGGAATTACAACATTAGACCCGTTCGAAGTGCCCCTTCTCAACACCGCAGTCCTCCTGGCATCAGGGGTCACAGTTACCTGAGCCCACCACAGCCTCATGGGGGGAGAACACAAACAAGCAATTCAATCTCTTGCCCTAACAGTTCTACTGGGGTTCTACTTCACAGCCCTTCAAACCATAGAATATTACGAAGCCCCATTCACCATCGCAGACGGAGTATATGGCTCAACATTCTTTGTAGCAACAGGTTTCCACGGGCTGCACGTCATTATTGGATCCAGCTTCCTCACTGTATGCTTCCTACGACAAATCCAACATCATTTCACATCAGAACACCATTTTGGATTTGAAGCAGCCGCCTGGTACTGACACTTCGTGGATGTCGTGTGATTATTCCTATATATCTCTATTTACTGATGAGGCTCATATCTTTCTAGTATAAAGTTAGTACAAGTGACTTCCAATCACCCAGACTTGGTTAAAACCCAAGGAGAGATAATGAACTTAATTATAACTATACTAGCCATCTCCACAATACTATCCTCAGTACTAGCTCTATTATCATTCTGATTACCCCAGATAAGCCCTGACACAGAAAAACTATCCCCCTACGAATGCGGCTTCGATCCATTAGGATCAGCTCGACTTCCCTTCTCACTTCGATTCTTTCTAGTCGCCATTCTGTTCCTGTTGTTTGACCTAGAAATTGCTCTCCTACTACCACTACCCTGAGGCAACCAACTACCAAACCCCGTTTATACCCTTACATGAGCTACAATTATCCTAATATTGCTCACAATAGGCTTAATCTATGAATGACTACAAGGAGGCCTAGAATGAGCTGAGTAGAGAGCTAGTCTAAACACAAGACCTCTGATTTCGACTCAGAAAATCATGGTTTGACCCACGGCTCCCTCATGACCCACGTATACTTTACCTTTACCTCAACATTCACACTAGGACTAATAGGCCTAGCCTTCCACCGATCACACCTAATATCGGCCCTATTATGTTTAGAAAGCATAATATTATCTCTATTTATTGCCCTTGCCCTATGAACACTACAATTAGAATCAACCGCCTTTTCAGCCGCCCCTATCCTACTACTCGCCTTCTCAGCCTGTGAAGCAAGCGCCGGCCTTGCCTTACTAGTTGCTACAGCTCGAACTCACGGCACAGACCAACTAAAATCTTTAAACTTACTACAATGCTAAAAATCTTGATCCCAACCATAATGCTTTTCCCAACAATCTGATTTTCCCCCCCCCAATGATTATGAACTAATACAACCCTTCAAAGCCTAATCATTGCATTAATTAGCTTCACCTGAGCTAACTGACCACTAGAGGCCGGTTGAACAACCTCCAGCCCATACATGGCCACAGACCCCCTATCAACACCACTACTAATCCTCACCTGCTGACTTCTACCGCTTATAATCATAGCTAGCCAAAACCACATTAAAACTGAACCAATCAACCGCCAACGAAGCTATATTACTATACTAACCTCCTTCCAAGCCTTCTTAATCTTAGCATTCGGTGCCACTGAAATCATCATATTTTATGTAATATTTGAAGCAACCCTAATTCCAACCCTAATTATCATCACCCGCTGAGGAAACCAAGCCGAACGACTAAATGCCGGAACATACTTCCTATTCTATACATTAACAGGCTCATTACCACTACTAGTAGCCCTATTATTACTTCAACAAAACACAGAAACCCTCTCAATGCTCATTATCCAATATACACAACCTCTAACCCTCACTACTTGGGGGGACAAAATCTGATGGGCAGGCTGCCTAATTGCCTTCCTAGTAAAAATACCTCTATATGGCGTCCACCTCTGACTACCAAAAGCCCACGTAGAGGCCCCAGTAGCAGGATCAATAGTACTCGCAGCAATCTTACTAAAACTAGGCGGATATGGCATAATACGAATAATAGTCATTTTAGACCCCCTATCAAAAGACCTAGTATACCCCATTATTGCTTTAGCCCTCTGAGGAGTAATTATAGCGAGCTCTATCTGCCTACGACAAACAGACCTAAAATCCCTAATTGCTTACTCATCCGTCAGCCATATAGGGCTGGTGGCTGGTGGCATCCTAATTCAAACCCCATGGGGCTTCACCGGAGCACTAGTACTAATAATCGCCCACGGTTTGGCCTCCTCCGCTTTATTCTGTCTAGCCAACACCACATACGAACGAACCCACAGCCGAACTATAATCTTAACCCGAGGACTACAAATTATATTCCCATTAACCACCGTCTGATGACTTATATCTAACCTCGCAAATTTAGCACTACCCCCCTTACCAAACTTAATAGGTGAACTAATAATTATCACCGCTATATTCAACTGATCCCCATGAACCCTCATAATAACAGGAACGGGAACCCTAATTACCACTGCCTACTCTCTATATTTATTCTTAATGACACAACGAGGCCCACTCCCACTACACATCACCAACCTACAACCCTTTCACACACGAGAACACCTATTAATTACACTCCACCTATTACCAATCATACTACTCATTACAAAACCCGAACTCATATGGGGGTGGTGGTATTGTAGATATAGTTTAACATAAAACATTAGATTGTGATTCTAAAAATAGGGGTTAAACCCCCCTTATCCACCGAAAGAGGCCCGCAGCAAAAAGGATTGCTAATCCTTTACCCCCGCAGTTAAACTCCGCGGCTCATTCACCCCGCTTCTAAAGGATAATAGTTCATCCATTGGTCTTAGGAACCAAAAACTCTTGATGCAACTCCAAGTAGAAGCTATGCTAAATAACATTATAACCACATCCACACTCCTCACCCTTATAACCCTCACATGACCCCTAATAATAACCCTCAACCCAAAAACCCTCAACCAAAACTGAGCCACCAAACACATCAAAAATACTGTAAGCACCGCATTCTTCATCAGCCTTATTCCCCTAACCATTTTCCTAGATCAAGGAACAGAAACCATCACTACCACATGAAATTGAATAAACACTACAAACTTTGACATCAACATTAGCTTTAAATTTGATCACTATTCATTAATCTTTATCCCCACTGCCCTATACGTCACATGATCAATTTTAGAATTTGCAACATGATACATACACACCGACCCCCACCTAAACCAATTCTTTAAATACCTGCTACTATTCCTCGTAGCCATAATTATCCTAGTCACCGCCAACAACTTATTTCAACTATTTATTGGGTGAGAGGGCGTGGGAATCATGTCCTTTCTACTAATCGGATGATGACATGGCCGAATAGATGCCAACACGGCAGCCCTCCAAGCAGTATTATACAATCGAATTGGGGACATCGGACTAATCCTAACTATCACATGAATTGCAACAAACCTTAACTCCTGAGAACTCCCACAAATCTTTCTACTATCCAAAGACCTTAACATAACAACCCCCCTAATAGGAATTATCCTAGCAGCTACCGGAAAATCTGCCCAATTTGGACTCCACCCCTGACTACCCTCAGCCATAGAAGGCCCAACCCCAGTCTCAGCTCTACTGCACTCAAGCACAATAGTGATTGCTGGAATTTTTTTACTAATCCGACTACACCCCTTAATAGAAAATAACCAACCGGCCCTAACCACCTGCCTGTGCCTAGGAGCCATAACAACCTTATTCACCGCCACCTGCGCACTAACACAAAACGACATCAAGAAAATTGTAGCATTCTCAACATCAAGTCAACTAGGACTAATAATAGTCACCATTGGACTCAACCAACCCCAACTAGCCTTCCTACACATCTGCACCCATGCCTTCTTCAAAGCTATACTATTCCTTTGTTCTGGGGCTATTATCCACTCCCTAAACAACGAACAAGACATTCGAAAAATAGGAGGACTGCACAAACTAATACCCCTCACCTCTTCATGTCTTATCATTGGAAGCCTCGCACTCACAGGAATACCATTCTTAGCAGGCTTTTTCTCAAAAGACGCAATCATTGAAGCTCTCAACACCTCACACTTAAACGCCTGAGCCCTAACCATGACGCTAATCGCTACCTCATTCACAGCAGTTTATAGCTTCCGAATTATCTTCTACGTAACCATAGGCTCCCCCCGATTCTCACCACTATCCCCAATCAATGAAAATCATAAAGCAATAACTGCACCATTAGAACGTCTAGCCTGAGGAAGCATTATTGCAGGACTGATCATCACCTCAAACTTCCTACCATCAAAAATTCCAACTACTACTATAACCCCCTCCCTAAAATTAACCGCACTAATTATTACAACCGTAGGATTCATTATTGCTCTAACACTAACTACCACAACCTCCAAACAAATCAAAATCACCCCCACCCTAACACTACATAAATTCTCCAACATACTAGGGTTTTTTCCACACATCACCCACCGACTCATACCCAAACTCAGCCTAACACTAGGTAAACAAGCCACCAAAATTGACCGACAATGACTAGAAATCACCCCCAAAAGCCTTCAACCACTACATCACCACCTAAGCTCATCATTTAATAGCACTAACACCAATATAATCAAAATATACCTAACACTATACCTAATCTCCACAACCCTAACCCTAATTTTCCTAACCACACTTTAAACGGCTCGAAGCGCACCACGACTTAAACCCCGAGTCAACACTAACACCACAAACAGACACAACAGCAACACTCAAGCACACACTACTAACATGCCCCCCCCAACAGAATATATTAAAGAAATACACCCCCCCCACATCTCCCCGCACCATAAAAAACTCCTTAAACTCATCCACAACAACCCAATACCCACCATACTCCACTCAAAAAAGCCAAACTACCAACCCAACACCCAACAAGTATATCAAAACATAAACCTTAACTGGCCCTACTCCCCACGCTTCCGGAAAAGGCTCAGCTGCCAAAGCCGCCGAATAAGCAAAAACCACCAACATTCCACCTAAATAAATTAAAAATAATATTAAACCAATTAACGACCCACCACATCCAACCAATAAAATACACCCAGCCCCAGCCGCCATCGCCAAACCTAAAGCTGCAAAATAAGGCGCCGGATTAGAAGCAACCCCAACAAACCCAACCACTAATCCCAACAAAAACAAATCAAGAAAATATACCATAATTCTCACCAGGACTTTAACCAGGATTAATGACTCGAAAAACCACCGTTATAATTCAACTATAAGAACCAATGATCACCCGAAAAACACACCCCCTACTCAAAATCCTTAACAACGCATTAATTGACCTCCCCGCTCCATCAAACATCTCCGCATGATGAAATTTCGGCTCTCTCCTATTACTTTGCCTAATAATACAAATCCTAACAGGATTATTCCTAGCAATACATTACACCTCCGACATCTCAACTGCCTTCTCATCCGTAATCCACATCTGTCGAGATGTAAACTACGGCTGAACTATCCGAAACCTACACGCAAACGGAGCTTCTTTCTTCTTCATCTGCATCTACATCCACATTGGGCGAGGACTATACTACGGCTCCTACTTATATAAAGAAACCTGAAATATTGGGGTCGTATTACTACTACTAATGATAATAACAGCATTCGTCGGATACGTACTACCATGAGGCCAAATATCATTTTGAGGTGCCACAGTAATTACAAACCTATTATCAGCAATCCCCTACACAGGGAACACCCTAGTCCAATGAATCTGAGGCGGCTTCTCCGTAGACAATGCAACACTAACACGATTTTTCGCATTTCACTTCCTTCTCCCATTCGCAGTCATTGCAACTACAGTAATACACGCCCTATTTCTACATGAAACAGGATCTAATAACCCCACCGGCCTAAATTCTAACACAGACAAAATCTCATTCCACCCATACTTCTCCTATAAAGATGCACTAGGCTTCATAATCCTAACCACAACCCTAGCATCCTTAGCGCTATTCTCACCCAACCTATTAAGCGATCCAGAAAACTTCACCCCCGCCAACCCCCTAGTCACCCCCCCACATATTAAACCAGAATGATACTTCCTATTTGCCTACGCCATCCTACGATCTATTCCCAACAAACTAGGTGGAGTCTTAGCACTACTATTCTCAATCATGGTATTAATAATAGTACCCCTCCTCCACACCTCAAAACAACAAGGAACCGCCTTCCGCCCCCTAACCCAACTACTATTCTGAACCCTTGTAGCAGACGTACTCATCCTCACCTGAATTGGAGGCATACCAGTCGAACACCCCTTCATCATTATTGGCCAAATCGCCTCCTTCCTCTATTTCTCACTATTTCTAGTCTTTTACCCATTAATAGGATGACTAGAAAACAAAATACTTAACTTCAACTGCCCTAGTAGCTAAAACATAAAGCACCGGTCTTGTAAGCCGGAAATCGAAGGTTAAAATCCTTCCTAGCGCCAGAAAAGAGAGATTCTAACTCCCACCTCTAGCTCCCAAAGCTAGAATTCTCAGTTGAACCATTTTCTGTTAACACTCAGAACAACAATTGTTCGACTGACATTAATGTCCTATGCTCTAGTACATAATATGCATAACTCAGCACCATGTTTTAGTACATATTATGTATTATATTACATTATGGTTTAATACATTACACCAACAATCGACACTTAACCAATTTAAACATTACTCCTTACAATTATTTAATCTGATCAGCAGGGTTACTAATTGTAGATAAGGCAAGAACTCCTTTATACAAGAAATGGACCAACCAAGAATTAGAATTTAAAATCCGCATTTAGCTTACATATTAAGAAATTTCCAAATTAATTTAACTAACCCCTACGGGGCAGTGAGAAACCATCAATCGTTTATATCTTAAGATACAACATTAATGATAGGGTCAGGGACAAAACTAGTGGGGGTAACACAAATTGCACTATTACTGGCATCTGGTTCCTATTTCAGGGCCATATCGATTATTATCCCAATAAACTTGAATTGTACCCGGCATAAGTTAATGGTGTCGTACTTCATTAGCAAAAACCCCCCATGGAACAACCATCTATAGGCATATGGTATTTTTTTTTTTTCGGTGGTTTCACATGACATTTCCAGTGTTTAACCCAATAAACAACAAGGGAGTACACACAATATGGCACACAAGAGTTAGTGTAATGATATAATGACATAACATTAAGGCACCACATTATTTTATATCAAGTGCATAACTGTATTCTTTATTCCACATACTACTCTAAGATCTCCCCCCCGCCTCGCGCGCGGCAAACCCCCCTACCCCCCTACGCCGAAAGAGTCCTAGTTATTCCTGCCAAACCCCTAAAACAGGCAAGGCTCGATCAGCATCATCAATGAGTTGAAGTGTGTATTGATATATAGTGTTATAAATTTGCATCACACTATATA